CCATACGTGTTTCTGCGGCTCTTACTGTAACCGGTTTGTCTGGAAAAACGCGTACCCATATCTTTCCACCGCGGCGCGCATTTCGTGTCATTGCCCGTCGACCTGCTTCTATTTGTCTAGATGTGATCCAAGCGGGTTCAAGTGCCTGAAGAGCATATTTACCGAAACAAATATGATTACCTCGATAAGATATTCCCTTCATTCTTCCTCTATGTTGTTTACGGAATCTGGTTCTTTTGGGGTTATAGTTGATGGTTGGGTTTGAATTCCATCTCTACTACAGAACCGGACGTGAGAGTTTCTTCTCATCCGGCTCCTCGCGAATAAAGGGATTCAAAAATATTGAATTTTAATGAAATTCAGATATAATATAATTTGAATTAAGATATACATGTATTTAATAAGTATAAGTAATACACCGAAGTATGGATTTCATCTAATCTATATCAAATCTATTAGTAATTTGTATCTTGTTTATATAGATAGCTAAACATATAAAATAACTATTTATATATAAATATATATAAATAACTATTTATATATAATATTGTATTGGTTTTGATAATGTTAAAATGAATCTTTTTTTTGTTTTACCCTTTAATTTAACCGTATTATCATATTTAATTGACCCAAATTTAGCAATCCAAGAAAATAAAGTTTTCGCGGGCGAATATTTACTCTTTCAATTCAATTTATATTTCGGTTGTAGCAATAGTTCATAACTTTTTCGAATAGATGAATTGGTCTCTGGTCCGTTCCGCCATCCAGATCAATGAATCATTAGAATTCGTTTTCAATAGAATCTTTTAGATCCACAGGTTCCGTCGTTCCCATCGCTTCTTACTTTATGGTTAGGTCTGAATTCTGCAATGGAGCTCGTAATGAAATTTGTTCTTGAGTCAATCTTCTCAGTCTTTATTGGCTCGAAGCTCTTGATTTTTTTGTTTTGTTCTATGGACAGATTCGTTTTATTATGGATGAATCCGTATTGATGCTTTATTACAGTGCACTTTTTTATGAGATGACTCATAGACCTTACATATTACATATTGGAATTAGATATCATCAATATTCTTTTTCTTTCTTTCTCTCACCCTTCCATTTATCCACACCCTTATTTTCTTTTCTCTATTTCGATTCACAACTTAGAATCAGATTTTTTTGTTTTTGTTTATATAAAAAGATTTCAGTTGCTACAAGGATATGACGGATCTGTCATATCTTGACTGGTTCTTTGAATCCAGATAATGCGAAGTGATGAGTTGGTTATTATTTCTATAGTTATTAGTTTATACTATGGGGCTGATTTTTTATACTAACCCTAAAAAAACCAACGAGTCACACACTAAGCATAGCAATGATATCAAACGTTCAATTGAATTTTTATTCAACCCTATAGAATTAAGAATTCGAATTTTTTATTTTGGTTTTTTTGATTCAACAGAAAAAGAAGAAATGGGTTTCTCGTTTTTTATTCCATCACCGAATATAAGGGAAGGTCAAGTCAAGGTTTATTATTCTCCGTCTATAAATATCCAAATTTTGATGCCTAATACCCCATAGATAGTTCGGACTGTATAGGAACAATAATCAATTTTAGCTTGAATGGTTTGTAGGGGAACCCTACCTTCTTGGATCCATTCAACCCGCGCAATGTCTTTTCCGCCAAGACGTCCTGCAATTTGTACTCGAATTCCTTTTGTATTTGCTTGTTCAGTTAATTCAATCGCCTTTTTCATTGCTTTTCGAAATGAAACTCTATTCTTTAATTGGTCGGCTATAAATTCTGCAAGAATATTAGGATTTCTATAAGGCTTTGCAATTCTTGTGATAGCAAGGTTAAGTTTTCGGTTCACACAATAAAAGTCTTTTTGTAGATTCATCTGTAATTCTTCGATTTCTTGCGGTCGATTTTCGTTGAATAATTTTGAAGATGCCGTATATATTTTAATTTTGATTACATCGATTCGTTTTTGAATCTCTATACGTGTAATTCCCTCGACGACAGAGGATATTTTCATATTTTTTTGTACATAATTCTTGATATAATCTCTTATTTTTTCATCTTCTTGTAGATTTTGAGAATAATTTTTTGGTTGTGCAAACCAAAGGGAATGATGACTTTGGGTTGTACCAAGTCTGAAACCAAGTGGATTTATTTTTTGTCCCATGCTCCCCCATTACTATACCTATCATAATGTTCCATGGCTGTATACATAATTTTCCGTATTTTCCGTTCAGTTTGTTTTAACCATTCCATAAAGTCTATTTCTAAAGCATTTTCTCGACATTTATCTGCATATACAAAAAGTAATAATAATCGCTCTTGTAAAGCATTGTCTAGCAATTTACGTTCATATAATAATGATTCCTCTTCCTTTTCATTTTCTCGCAATTTATCGTCAATTAAAGATAATTGCTCTTGAATTGAAAATAATTGCTCTTCATATAATAATAATTGCTCTTCAGATAATAATTTATGCTCTTTATCTAATAATGA